CTAGGCTTCTAAATATCTATCAAGACAAATAAGGCAATAGCGGCCTAAGGGAGATGAGAATGGGAGCTTTGAATAAACCTTTCAATGAGCAAAAATATGACATTGAATGCTTGAGTCGCTGATAGGGGAGCTCTTGTCTCTTTTGACTTGAAGACCTTTGCGCTTTCCCTTTGGCGGGCTATTCCTTATTTATGTCCGCGGATTCTCTTTCTTTATCTTCATCCGCCCCTACTCGTCTTTGCCCTGCCATTTCCAGTCATTTACAATGCCAGTGAAAAAATAATAAGGAAGCCGGCTCATCTTTGATTCTAATGTGCCAATTCCTCTCTTCAATGAAAGATTGATCCGTCACTTCCCGAAGAAAAGGACTCCTAGAGTGTGAACCCAGGATCCGAGATGTGGAAACATTTGCCGAATCTACATACGCCGAAGCCTATAAATAAAAAATAAAAATTTTATATTCTTGCTCCATCCGGAATGAATTTCCCACCTACCTTGGGATAAGTGGTAGCCGGAAGCTTGAGACTTGAATGGTAATGACTTGAACACCCGATTCTGGTATTAATATAACTTAATAAGTTCATCCCGTGAGGTAATCTATACCCGTGCTATAAGGAATATAAAAACGGACTTGTATTTATATTTTTTAGGATACTGGAAATGATACTACAGTAAGAGTCCGGGTGTAAGCTCAAGTAGTGGTAGCTCTGTGAATAACTAACTCGATCTTTCATTCCTACCCACTAAGTTAAGTAAAGGAGTCCAGTCTGAGTAGCTGGATCATCGAAAGACTTCCATTAGTGAATCGTTATAGCATTTTGTATCGATAGCGCTTCTTTTTGAGGAGATTCCGTCTTTGATCCATGCTTGCGATCTCGGTTGTGAAATTTTCATTTTCTTTTGGCTTGGTAATGGTTTTCTTTTTCTTTAGGGAATGAATGTTGTTCCTTTGTTTCATCGCATAGAAGTTTAGTTTTGCCCAAGTCTGAAGATAGAGATAGATATGAATCATCCGCTGTGGAAGGAGATGCGGCACTTGCCATTTCATCCCTAGCCTTCGTCTCGTATAGGACATTAGTTCAGGTCAGCCCCTTGGTATGCTAAGATCAGTATCACGCGTAGGTGAATCATTAAATGAAGAATTTGCCAATTTTTATTTTAGTTATCGAGTGTAAATCAATGTTATGCCTTTTTCAGTGTTAGAAATATGATTGAAACCTTCACTTTCGAACCCTGTGAGGATTCAGCTTCCAATTGAGTCGGTGTGTTAAGTATAGACTTTCCAAATACAAAAATAGGAAAAACATTCGACGTTTTGTCTCTTTTTTTCCCAATGCTGCCATAAATATAAGAAATAATAGAAAGAAGCGGCTAAGCCCCTGCTTGATAAAGCAAAACAAAAATGCGGGTAGCTCGATCGCTTCGATTGGTTTCGGTCTAATCAATGAATGTATAGGGGTCCACCTAATCTTTCCGCAGGTACGATCTAGACGACCACATTCCTGTTCGCCCAATTGGGCTAATCAATCCAATGGCTTCGCCCGTTCCAGTCCCGTTATAGAAGGGGATCCTAAACTGGATATTCGGAGCCTATAGATCCCGCGTCGGATTGATCTGGCTCCAGCGCCACCCCCACGAAATCTTTTTCTTTGTTTCTTATATGGATGAATTCTTCTTCTATGCCAAAATTCCAAGTTTATTTCTTTCTCCAAGTCTTTTACTTTTCCCTTTTTCTAGATTTGCTTCTTGAACTTGAACGACCGGTTGTTGAGTTTTATTCCCCCATATGATCTGAGAAAGCCTCTTCTTCGTAAGAAAGCAAGGGCTAAAGCTCAGGGATGGAAGCCAAAACAAAGCGAAAGAAAACAGCATTCAAAGTGGAATGTCTAATTTTGTGGTAAGAATCGCCATTCGTAACCGCTGAAGCAGGAAGATCTGATCGCTACCCCTGAGTGAGAGGGGGTGTTTTCAGAGCAATCAAAGCAATCACGACGAACGAAAGAGGGCCGGATTCGCAAATGTGTGTTCTCGAGTTATGGATTTAACATAGTATAAATAGATTCGGCAAGAGATTGCGCGGCATAAGACTCTCTCGACCTGTTAAGCCCATACTGAAATTCCAGGACATTCATGAATCTACTCGAGCTCTTTGGCAGTATTAAGATCCCCTACCCACCTTTCATGTAAAAAGGCGACTCGCAAATGTTTATGGTTCTAAGGGCAAGTACCTCCTACTAAACGTCCTTATTGAAAACGAAAGCGACACCCCTTGCTGAAATAAGATTCAATAAAGCAGACCACTTTTTTCCTTGGGCCGTAGAGAATAAAACATCATTTCCCCCGGAAAAGAGGATAAGAATCTGATGTCGAAGAGGGATATAATTTTCCTTCAATTAATTATTGAACCAAGTAGTGGCTCTTTCCCGACTGGATGTTATCTAAATCCCTTAATTAAGGGAAGATGGAAATAATCCCTAAAAGTCTCAGTCGCAAGCAACCTAAATATGGCACATGTCGCAGGGCCACACTCGGATGACTGGTTTTGAGGAAAGGAACTATATCCTTACGTACTACGTTTTTAAGCTAGTCTGATACCCGAAGGCTCTTGTTTAGAGTAGAGGTAGGTCTCTTTTGGAAGCGTTCGCCAGTGACTAGCTCAATCGAGGATTAAAGACGTGAAAGCTGAGTTCAAAAGGAAGGTGTAAACAAACGAAACGGCGAAAAAAGCTGAGGCTTTATCTCATTCTCATATAGTGGTATTTTGAATACACTTGCTAGAGAAAATGCTATTGGCCTTTTCGGCTTAGTCACTCTCTCGTCGTTCCGATTAAAGGATTGAACAAGAAGAGTTGCTACGTATAACATAAAGAAGACTTTGAGGCCGCAGAAAGAAAGGAGGCTGCTGAGCAAGAAGCAAAGATGGCTGCGAAGAAAGAAACTGTGGAACCAGTTGCTCAGGAGCAAACCATCCATGTGCATGATGCCAGTGGCGATGAACATATCCAGCCGAAGCCAATAGCAAGAAGCACTCCGGCCATGGTCTTAGAGGCTATGGCAAAAATGGTTCCGGAGAGGTTGGAAGGAGAACAAGCAACCATTCCAATCGTTGAAGAACCATTGCCAACAAAACGAGTAGTGTTGAACTAATTGTCCAGGATGAGGCCATTGAAGCCACTAGCACGGCCAAGTCATCAACCAGTGAGGAAGAAAAGAAGTAGCAGCTCCAACTGCTGAAGATGTGGGAGATGCTGCAGAAAAGAATGATGCACAGGTTGGCGGCAACGAAGCCTCCAGGATAGATGTAGATTTGCACACAGAGAGCCCACCAGAAAATGCTGAAAACAACGTCCCTGATGACAGACAGCCTCCTGCTATAGCACCCACCGAAGGTCGAGATAGGGAACAACTATCGGTAGAGGCTGCTCCAGAGGAGGTTCAGGTTGAGGCTTCTGCCAGGGAAGCAGAACCTCAGACAGAAAAACTGCTAGCTGCTTCGGGTATTACTCTTGTTGCTCAATCAGTCACTGTGGAGCACACCGGAGCTCAGAGAAGGAAAGAATCATTAGTCCAGAGGCAGTGCAGACTGAAGTTGACGAACTCCCCACACTCAAGAGCAAAGAAAGACCCATTGTTTAGCTTCCTTCTTCTTCGGTTGCCAATGAAGAGTTCGAAGAACGCATCTCCGGAGCAATTCCTGATTTTTTTTTTTTTTTAGGCGGCCCCTTTAGAAGGGAATTCGTATGTCTTTCTTTCATCCTTTCTTTCTCTTGCTAGATTTATTCCGTCGAGTTGGAAATTCTTTCTATCAGTAGTCTAGGGATTCCAATAAGTGTAAGGTAGTTCAGTTCCTCCCCTTTATTTGTCACTTGAGGATGTCAAAGCAGTGTATTCTTGAGTTGACTTGTCTTCCCCTCCGTCCAAGTCTTCGAAGCCGGTAACCATGGAGGTCGGAGAAGTCCTATCTCGAGTGACTGGTAATTGGGGTCTAGAAGCATTGGTGATTGATTCTTCTTCTCAAAGCTTGAATCCGCTCTTTCCATTCCATACTAGTGTGTTAGCAAGTGCTCCGGCTAAGGGTAAACTGTAAGAGTACGAATTGCTCTTGCTATTCTTGCTCTTTCTCCTTCTATTCATGCTTTTCCCGGGCATTGCTGTCTCACTTCACGCTAGAAAAGCACCTTCCTTCGGTGAAAGGGACGGAGCAGAGGGAGTAACTGAGAGCGAGGGGGTTCATTTCCAGCATAGCCCTATCGTCTTAATCAGGTGAACTCCTTTTTGCTTTAGTTCTTGTACCAGCTCAAGAAGCAAGGAATTTGATTTCCCGGAGCAAAGACTGATTTTGCTTTCTTGCTTGAGCGAGCTTATGCTTTTGCATCGGATAATAAGGTGTAAGTGAGTTTCTTTCCTTCTGGCTTATGATTTATATGTCCCTGATCGTAATCGTAAGTAAAGAAAAAAAGCAAGCTTATATGGATGGAGGATCTGGGTGTATAGGTGTGAAACCTTTTTTTTCTCATGCCTAAAGCTATTATTGATAGCGGGCATTTTACAGGGGGTGCGGGGGAATCCTACGCTGGCAAGGCCAATCTATCAGGCTATATAGTAGGCCAGGCAAGAAGGTTATAGGGCTAAGAGAGACTTTTCTTTCCTTGGGGTTTTAGATCCAATGCCAGTTAGAGTTCTAGTTCCATTCCCTATTGTTGTAAAGGAATGCTGCTAAGGCCTTGAGGTACTTTCTCCCATTCCTAATGCTTTCGAGCCGGTTGAAGGCCTAGTTCCAGTTTGCTTCCATGCGGTTGTCTCTGCTTTTCCTTCCCTGACCTCTTCTCTGCGGTTTGAGTTTTCGTTCCTCCACTTTACAGTAGAGCGACTTTCGTTCCAGCGTGAGAGCCAGGAGTATTCTAAGCAAGTGAGTTTAAAACACTTTCTCAAGCAGGGATAGCTGTTTGATTTCCTAAGGCAGTAGGGAATCTCTCCCAAGGTTCTAAGGTTCCCAGGATTCTAGAGAAAGGCTTAGCCTAAAGTCAAGCTATAGGCCGAGTCATGCATTTCTTTTTAGTCATAAGTGCTCCCATGCAGTTGTATAGGCTGAATTTTATTCTATTTACGACATAGGTTTCCTTCCTTACATAGCCAGTTGTTTTAGTGCTATCTAGTTGAAGAATTTCTTCAACTATTTTTCTGGGTTTTGAGTTCTAGTTGTATAAGTGGAAATCTCCTTTTTCGGTGATCCATACGATCAATCGAATGCAGTCGATAGGAGATAATGGGGTGCAGGCTAGTTATCAAGCAAGACCAGAAAGTACTATAGGCAAGCAGTTTATAGGATTCTTCTAGGGCAATGAAGTCAGTAAGCAAGGAAGTTTGAAAGCAGTTTTCAAGCCAGAAGGAGCTAGGAATAAACTAAATAAAAAGTAGGGGTTTCTTTGGGAGTTCTGTTACAGCCAAGCAAGAAACCTTTAAGCCATTTTTGAGTTCTCTTAGGAGAAAGCTTGGGAGTTCTCTTATACGCAGTGGGTGCCCTTTTAAAGCCTTTACATCAGTCCCCCGGAAAAGAAAAGTCAGCCAGCTCTCTATCTTGTTAAGCCAAAGAAAGAGTCGTTTTCTTTCCAATTGCTGCAGTCAGTCATAAGGCCAATTCCCTTCCCATCTGACAGATAAGAGAGAAACTGGCAGCACAACCAGCCCAGCTAGACTAGCCACAGTTACTACATCTTCTATCGAGGGAAGTTATTCACCGGCCTTCCCCAGCGAGAGCAGCCCGGCCAGATTGGAAACTGTCTGCGCTGATTCTTTAGCTTGATCATTAGTGTCGTAATTCCATGAGACCACTTTGAGTAGGATAGACTTTCGCATATCTGCTCCTTCAATTAATATCTGGTTTGACTTCTTACTCGTTAGTTAGGAGGGAAAGCAGCCTCGCTCAGCGCGAAATAGCTTATATATAGAATATAAGTTCCACCTCTTTTTGACTCCTAGACAAGAGTTCTCTTAGAATCCCCTTACAGAGTGGATGTATTTTGGGTGAGGCATGAAAGGAGTAGGTCCACGGTCCTGGTTGAATGAGACTGGGACGGACATCGATCTTCGCTTCTACAAGGCCTGGTCAACTCTTTTTGAGAATCCCTTTTCTCAAGGGGCGAAATCCAAGATAGATGAGATAAGAATGGAAATCAAGCAAAGAAAGGCTAAGAGCGCCCTAACTCACTACCTGACTGACTCTAATCGGACTACTTGCTGGGAGATCAAATTATAGTCAAGCTTTAGCTTACCTGCTGGACTGTCTATCCGGATTAGATCATCCAAGAGCTTAAACTAAGAGGCCAAGGAACGAACTTGCTGGCCTTACCTCAACTAAAAAAGCTAACGAGAATGCCGATTCCATACCTTAAGGCTGACTGACGCTTTCCTCTTTCCCCTCCCGAAAATGCTTTTTTCATCGCTCTGAGCTCGAATAGTTAATTACGTTTAACAAAATCTTCAGCTGGGTAGATGCCATTCAGGCTCATAAGAAGCTGTTGTCGGCAACTACATCGGCAAATGCAAGACACTTTGAATTGGACGTGGATACGGCATCTTTTGTGATTTCGATAGGCATCGCACCAGGATCAGAGGACTTCTTTGAGCGCTAAGCTTCGCAAGTGACGGTTCGCTTGTGCTCCGCTCCTTGGTATAGCCCTAGCTTCAGAGATTGTTTGATTAGCAAATTTGTAAACCATCTCTGCTTTTACCATTCCTTGTTGGCATATATCCTTCCCCGGCTTCTTGGAGGAGATGGAAAGTACCTAGGCCTGCCAGAAACAATTGGTAGAAAAAAGAGGGCACTGTTAAAGCATATACGAGATAGGATTTTTGGAAGGGGTGGCAAGAACAATTGCTTTATCAAGCAGGGAAAACAGCTATTAACAGCTGATATGCTATAACAGATATGCGACAACCGGCATATCTAACTCTAAATTGCATAAGAGAAGAAAGCAAGCAAAGCATAGTGAGAGCACGGATTCCCCACCATCGTCAATGTCAGCCAGTGTAGCAGTAGTTGCATTAGCACTTCTACTAGTTTCAATTCTTCCAGTATTCTAACCTCTTTGAGTAGATGTGGGTCACTTTTAGGGATTTCCTATTACCTTCGATCTATCTCCTTTTTCTTTTTATGTTATAGTTCCCGGTCTCCTTATGCTGTAACAAGTGTTGGAGCGAAGGAATTTTCCAAGTTCTTCTCTATCTGACTACCAAGCAGTTGATTATGCAAGAGGTGCTTAGCTTATACTTAAAGTAAGTACTATATTGATCTTTCTTCTTTCTAGCAGTCTCAATGAAGTAGTCCCTTATTAGGCTCTCAGTGTAAACCTAGTCTCATGCTTTGAGATGAAGCTTCCCGACGAGTCAGTTTGAAAGAAAGCCATATGAGTCAAGGGCTAAGGCTAGATCAAGTTAGTTTTCTAAAGTTTTAATATTAGAGTGACCTTAGGGTCGCCCTCTAATGCCTTTTCCCTTACA